AGAGGTGACGGAGCTGCACCAGCGAATCGGTAAAGTAATCTGACAGTACTCGTTCCAACAGCCTTTCTACTAGAAGATATTGGAATTTAGGGGTTGTTACCAGCACTAGAAGGAAAGGGGGCAGTCAGGTTTCCAACATTTCTTCTTTCGCCCCGGTACTAGATTGATAGGGATTGGGGCAGTAACCAACCCCAATGGAACAGAAGGAGGCCAGCTAAGCTCAAAGGCTTCCTGGTAGGGAAGAGTCAGTCCAGTCAGAATAGGAGAAAGAGTTGTCCCCCGATCGCGCATCGTCTTGAACTGAATCAAGCTGAAGCAACAGACACTTGACCGGCGAGGTTCAATCGACTTTCATTGACCTGAACTCATCAAAGTCAGCATTGGATGAACGTCCGGTTGACGGGGAAGGATTTCCTATATCAATCACTTGTATAAAGCAAGTCAACTCAAGAGGATCGGAGCCCATTTCCCCAGTTGACGAGGGAAAGTCCCACGGTAAGGAAGTCCGCAAGAGCAGCTTCAAGGTCTTCGGCAACGAGTTCAACTGCTGACCCAAGTGGAGGTCAAAGAGCTGCATCTCAATCTACGCAATTTTCCGATCTGGATTTGAAGGAAGGTGGGCTTGAAGTCAAAGAAAGAAGCCCCCACTCTGACAACATGGGAAGAGCGAACCCTATGTATGGCTAAGGGGGGTTCCCCATCTTCATCAGCGAAGTGACTCTCCGTTTAAGGACGGTTTCAAGATAGAAGCACAGCGCAAGGGCACACTAAGGGTCCGTTTGTCCTTACTTCAACAAACAAACCTTAAAGTCCGTCTTCAGCCAAGTCTGTTATATATGCCATTTGAACCAGAGAGAAATGCCCCACACATTCAATTCGATTGCTGTCTGAATAATCATAGAAGATTAGGGCCTAAGCTCCTGAACCAGCAGGAAGAAGAAGCGCACCCGAACCCCGGTGCATTCCAATCCGCTCGGGGCGAATCTGGCCATCACCGACTCGGCTCGCTCAGGATTCTGTCTTTAGTCAGTTGGTAACTTTCTGAGCGTTAGTGCTCATGGCCTTGCTTCCTTTGCGCTCACCAATGAGCAGTGACAGTCCCGGACCTTGTTAATTGACTGGCTGGCTTGCGAAAGGAACCGGAGCTCTTCTAGCCACTAACGGCTCATAGGCCTCCTCATCCCGAAAGGGAAAGGGAGCAGAGGGTAGGAGATGATCACGTGAGGGACACGAACGCATTAAGAAAGCAATCGCCCTCCCTTTTGATACTTAGGTTCGGCTGGCCTTTCACTTGGCCCAGGCCAGTACACATCTCTTCTGGGCGCTAGCCGGTTCGCTTTTCTTTTAGCAATTTAAGGCAGTACCGGGTGCATTCACTTAAAGACTGCCTTTTCTATTTGATTAAGCCTTGTTTTTGTATCTTCTTCTTTTCTTTTTCTGACGAATAAAATGAGGAAAAATCCACAAAGGCAAGTTCCATTTTAGGGGGAGTATTGGGATAAATAAAGGCCAAGGGCGGGGGTTGATGGGTTTTGCTCTGACCTTGAATAAGATGTAGCACTGACTTGACTTTAGGAATTCTTGAAACAAAGAATCCCCAGACTGTTGTTGTTGATAGATAGGATATGCCTCTAAGAAGCGGACAAAACTTACTTGCAAATCGAATATTGCGCCCGCCGACACGCAACCTTTTTTTTAATTCCAAACCAAACAAAAAGGAAAGAGCGGAAGGAGGGGCTTTAGCCCTTAGCCCTGAAAACAACCTTTTCGTAGTTCTTGCTGCTCAAAAATAAGGTTGATGAGGATATTCTGAGTTGAATTTCTTTCATCTGGGAAGGTGGTAGTATATATATAATACCCCCACGAGCAAGGGAAATTATTTTGCCCAAGGCTCAAAGCGATTGAGTGCTTGACTAAGTTAGTAGTAGGATTAAAGGCTGATGTGCCTCAGTGATGGCTTTACAAAGGAAATTGAAATGCAGACTCCCCGGGGGGGGACTGGGGACATGCACTGACACTCACTAACTATCTATCTATTTGCCTTTTGTCCAAGGAAAGCGGGACAATAGACCTGACCGGGTATGAATAAATGAATTTTTTTTCATCTCTAAGAAATAGATTGTCTTCCAACGAGATAAATACGCAGGACCCTAAAGTACTAGAGTCAAGGAGCTAGAGAGAAGACTGGAGTGTTATGTTAAAGTGAAAATAATGAGGGGAGCAAAGGCTTCGCAATAAACAGATCTCACTAAAAAAAAACTTTCCCTCCCTGAACACATGGGATTTTCCCTACATCGCTCTGCTTTGCGAGGGGGATGTTCTGGTAGAAATGTGTACCCTGGATCCATTCTTTCTTTTTCGTCACAGCGATCACAGATGGATGAGAAGACAGGAGTGAAAAACCAGGCAAATCCCTGTCCCAAAGGAACAAGCCTGTCATCCAGTGATGGATGAGACACCCTGATCAAAAAAAGGAGTATCAGCTTATGCTAGATCGATTTGGTACAATTCAAATTTCTGCGGTTGAATCTGATGTAAGTTCACCCTAGCGTGCCCGTATTCTTGCCTTTTTTGTCCTTGTCATTCGTTGGTCCAGTCCGTTAAGGGGGCATTCCCTTAGCTAGCAGGTTCGATTTCCTTTGCCTTGAGGAAGGCTCATTGTGAGTGATTCTTCTTCGACCAGGGATTCCTGTTCCTATTTTCCTATTTGAAGTAACTAGTCAAGTATAAAGTCTCTCTTTCAGTACGTAGCAAGAAAATGATGTATATCTAGTATATATAGTTAAGAGGCGAATCGCAGACTATTCTTACCGAGGAATAAAGGAGCTATTAGTGGGTCGGTAAGTCACTTCAACTTGTTTCGTTAGGAACCCTTAGTTCGGACCCCTACTATAGGCCCCCATGCGAAACTTTCCGGGCTCTTGATCGCAGCAACACACCTTCTTTACAACATAGCCTAAGCCAAACGAAAGTGATTTTCTTGTTTTCTTTATGTCGTATCTTTTTTTTGGTTTGGACCAATGTCCCATCCACCGCCCATACGAGTATGCTATTCGCGCTTCAAGCTATCTTATAGAGTGGAAATCTTGGGCTTGAGCCTGGTATTTTTATAGATAAAGCAGCGGGAGGGAAGTAGAATAAAAGAATGCGTCTCAGGTGAGAGAAAGGCCATGTAATAGGGGCTGAGTGTGCCTAAGGTGCTTAAGCAGCGTAAGATTAAGTTGATAAAGAAAGAAGCAAGGCCTACAAAGCGATTGATCCAGTTCTTACTGATCAATAGAGAAAGGGGCAGGCCCCATATGTAACACATACAAATTATTGTGCCAGCTTTTTATGCTATCGCCTAAAGTTCTTTTCCAAGGTCTGGTGGAAAGGGAATCAAAGATTCCTAACTTAGGTTTTCTTTTCCGTATGCCCGTATAGTATAGGCAGCTCATCAATCTACTGATCGGATTAGCACACCAACTTGCCCAATTCTCGCCTGCGTTAGCAGAAGTAGAGATAGGATTTTTTTTTTTTTTATGTGATAATTACATAAACCGATATAACGGGAAAAAGGACAAAGGACTCAAAGAAAGCTTTCCTTTGATACTCTATATTGTATTTAGGGACTATCTTCCATTCTAAAGAAGCTATCCTTTCTTGGGTCATCAGCTTGATAATCGCTGAACGTACAACTTGTGGTACGGACTCTTCTTCCTGCTGCTCACTGCGGATCGCCTCGCTTTTATGATTCTATTCTTCCACAGGGATTCGAAGTAGGTCTTCTTAATCGGAATTGATTGCTTCATCAAGTTATTGATTATATACGTTGACCCACGTAAGGCCCTTCCTTTTTGTATAACTACAAATTTCAAAATATCTTGTCATCCCGCTAAAAAAATGGAAAAAAAGAATAGAATATGAGCCTAAAGGCACGGATTAAGAACTTAACTGAAGCGCTTGGCTCATCCGATATTCTTTAACATGAACTTGTCTTAGATTAGTACGCGTCGTCTGACGAATGGCATAGTCCAACACTTGTTGATGATCACCTACTTCCATCATGGGCTTTCACTCACGGTCATAAATAGGCATATCTTTCAAAGAGGACTCCCACTTAAGTAATACTCCAACACTAGCTTCTGGAACACACCTACAACTATTTCCTAAATGCTATGCTTTCTGGGCCGATAAAAGGAAAGAGAAAAGCAGGGATTGAAAGAACTAAAAGCGCACATGCATGAGATTGATGCCCTGATGGCAGGAAGACCAGCTTCGCTTCTTGAGCTTACTTGGTCACCAATAGCTTCTAGGGTGACAAATGTTCGAAGAACACCAAACCAATCTCGACAAAAGCTGCTGTTGCCGCTTTCATAGTCACTCTCAGAATAAGCCCTGCTAGTCGTTTTTGTTCACATCTGATCTTTCTCTTTCTTTCCTAGCCGGGTATTCTCCACCTCTGTGGCATCTGGAGTTCCGGCTTGAATCGAAATCGGCATAAGCGCAGCTAGTCTCTTTCTCTTAGCACGAATCCTGTGATCTTTGCCTTATCCTTATCTAAAAAAACCTATACTATAAGAGTAGGAGCATTCGACTGATTTAGTTTAGTATGGGTCGGTTCGCTTTACCGAGGGTTCGGTGGTATAGCTCGTGGTATACTTAGTAGGATGAGGTCTTTGCTGCTTGAATTGAAAGCTTTCCGCTTCGCACCTTTGGTGCGTAATATAAAGTAGAAGATCCGGGCGAAAGGAAGTGATCTTTCTCTAGTCATATGCCATTCAAATGGCTATTCTTTCAGCGAGTGTGGGCTCTCCCGCAGCAGTTAGCTCTTTTCCCTGACCCGAGGGATTAGCCGGTAAGTATTTAAGAAAGGATGGAGAAACTTCATGGAAAAAGGTTAGCTTAGGCAAGCAGGCAGAGAAAGGGGCAAGGGCTTAGAGTCCCTTTAGCTGGAAATGTTGGACTATATCCCTGATATGGTCTTAGAGAAGAGCTCGCTCTAATGTATCTACGCTAAATCTTGATAATAGCTGTCTTAGTCTTCTGGGAGTAGCTCTCCCCATTCGAGAATAAGAATCCTAGCTTAAGATCTACTGGTTTGATACATCCAGGACCAGGATAGGGATGGAACTTGAACTTTTTCCTGCCCTTCGACATAGATGAGGGGGGCTGACTTTTAGGCATAGCATTAGCAGTCGAGCATCACATCTCGGTCAATCAGTTGAAAGCTTGAAGGCAAGTAAGGACTATTCGCAGATGCGGGGAATCTTTTAACGTAACGTGAGCCATAGTATGAGTAGAGAGGTTAGCCTTTCGCCGGTAGAAATGACTTAATCAAGAGAGAACAAGCAGAAGTGATCAACTATACGATAGAACCAAACTCAACAGAGTCAATGGCACCAACTGATTCAATAGCTTCGGTTACGCCTTTTACTTTTCTAATCCTAATGCATGTATATGTATGTGTAAGCCCTTCCAAGGCCTAATGCTATTCCTCCAACAGATGAAATAGCTGCTTCTTCGAATGCCTTATGTAAATTTCTTCTTCAATCGATTCATCTCGGTCTAACGACTGCATGGGCTAGCTGAACCCGTGGAAAAGAAAAGGCTTGATTGCCCCTGGGCTGGGCTCAACTCACTAGGAAGATAGAACAAAAATGAGTAGTAGCGCTAGCGGCGCAGAAGGAGCTTGACACCACATCTTTCAAGAGTCCCCTTGAAGTCAAAAGAGGGAAGTCAGACTTGCCTTTATAAGCTTAGTAAGCCATCGAGGCTTTTCCTTCTGCTCCTAGGTTTCATTGAGTTACGATTGGTTCACGAACGATAGAAGAAGAAAAGAAGTTAGGATTCGACTAGCTTTTAGCTTCAAGTGGTTCAGTCTTCTTTCAAGATTATCATATGTGATGTAGAAGAGGAAGAAGCGGTCTTCTGCGTGCTAGGCCAACCGTAGAGGAAAAGCTGTCTCGTTTTGATTGGCCGTTGAAAACAGAGCTGGCAGGCGATCCAGTCCAAAAGACGTACTTTTCCTTGAGCTCTTCAGGAGTCCGCGGGCCAATTATGCTTACGGAGATAGTCTATAAACTGGGCACCCAACGGAGTCCTTAATTGCTTAAGAACCTTCAGATCGTCAAAGGTACTTCTCAAGGTACCGTAAGAACGAAAAAGCCTATTAACGAGGACCTCATTAGAGTATATATATCAAACCAGTCTTCGCACGGTTGTCCAAGACCACTTGATTGGGGACGGTAGTATCCTTCTTGTGATGCCTAGAGCATTCAGAAAGATCAAGGATCTACTCCCGAGTATACTCACCCCAAACGAGGGGCGACTTGTCCTCCTTTGTTAGGTAGGCACAGAGACGACCTCCGCCCTTGGGGAGTTCGATATCAAGTGTATTAGACCCAAGGCCGTCAAGAGCCAGGCGTTCGCTGACCTAATGGCGCAATTCCCGAGTCAGGAACTTGAAACAATCTCAGACGAACTCCCCTATGAAGAATAAGTTGCTATTGCAGAGAAAGATGAGAACTGGACAATGACATTCGATGGCTCCTCCACCGCTACTGGGGGAGGTGCAGGAGTCGTCTTAACTTCTCCCACAGGGCAGACAAATTTCCTTCTCTTACAAGCAAGCTGGATTGCGTGATTAGCTTGCCTAGCCTGATCATCAGGAATAGCGAGACCGCGGGCCTGGCCTTTCCTAAAAGTGTGAAAGCTTAGGAGGATTTCGATAACCATTCTGCACCCCCCCCCTAGTTGTTCGCCGCAAGACGGCAAGAAGGAACCTCAACAAACAAAGGGCAGCCCGTCAACGGGTAATAAAAAGAAAGCTTGCCCAAACACCAAAACAGCCCAAAATAACCCAGAAATGGGTTCCAAAAGAGCACGAAGAATCTGTTGTAACAGTTAACATGGTGGGTAAGGCAGGAAAAGAGGGGCAAACCGGTGATGACCCGTCTTCCGATGAGTCCGAAGATTTGGCACGTACTGTCTCATCAGAAGTGTCAAGAACAGAACACGTCTTTGTAACCAACGAAGACGAAATATCCCCTAAAGAAGCCATAGCCAAACTCAAAAAAAATACCGAAGAAAGGCTAGATAAGATGATGGAGATTATAGAAGCTATGCGAGCTCTTATTTGCTCAAAAGACAAGGCAGAACAAAGAGATCCCCCAACAAAGTCAGATAAAATTGGCGAAACCAGTAATCCACAGAAGAACATGACCGAGGGGCAGTCCTCGCGACACGAGGAGATACGCCAATCTGAAGATGATCAAGTAGCTTTACTAATAGGGCGGAGGGATCTTCAACAGACTCTCTCTCAGTTGAATGAAGAAAGTAAAATGCAGCAAAAAGGGATTGTCGCGCCATACCCCTTTACATGGAAACAGTGGCCTTTCCTCCCAAGTTCAAACAACCCAACCCGCAGTCTTTTGACGGGAGAGGGTCCCCTAGGCAGCATATTTTTCATTTTAAGGCATTGACTGGGGGCATTGCCGGAAACGACGCTTTGATGATACGTCTTTTCGTAAGCACCTTCCGCGAGACTGCATTCGATTGGTATGCCAGGTTGCCTGCTGGAACCATAAACTCGTGGGCGGATGAGGATGGTCGTAGATCAATACAGGATCGAGAAGAAGGGACTGAACTTGCTAGCAACATTTTTTATGTTTATAGTATATCCGCTACATAGAATAGAGTTGACCGAACAAGGGGTCCCAATGTTCAATTAAGTCGAACTATACCTTGCGCGGTTCGAGTGGTCCCGTCATATGCACAAACAGCTGTAGTGAGGAGCAAAGCAGGAAGGGTCAAAATTCAACTGCCTGGCTGTACTCAATGTACAAATATTAAATCCTGCACCACTTTCTATCAAGATCCTCTTTATTCTTTAGTGGTCTACAAGGGCCTCTACATACAGGGGTCGAGTATGGGGATAGCGAATGTAAAGTCAAAATCCTTCTGAGTGAAGGTAATTTGTTGGGGAGAAAATAGACTTCCCGCCATAGCTTGCAAACCCTCAGGTGGAATGGAATTAGGGGCGCTCGCTTGTGCTAGCCTTTGGCAGCCCGATGGACTTGTGAAGTGGACAGAAGTTCCATAATCGAGATCTGGGCAGGAAGATTTTCTTCAACTGGTTGGGTCTGTAGGAGATATAAAAGGATGGCTTCGAAAAAGCAGGCTGAGTCCCGGTTGAGCATATATAAGATCACGGCTGCGAATGATAAATTATTCCTGACCTGGTGGTATTGACTGATGCTGTCTGTAGCACAAGGGAAGGGTATTGATGCAAAGATCATCAAGCCTCAATGGAATGGGCCTAGCCAAGTGTGGGATAGCCGTTCTGCTAGGCTTCCCTGCCATGTCGATGGTCGCCCCGACCGCTGCTTGGGGTGGGGTAGCATAAGTCGTTTCCAGTGAAGGGGTGAGCGGTTCTCGAGGATCTGCCACCTCGAGGACTGAAATGTTTGGAGTAGTATAATATAGTTGAGGATTTTGTGCTACAAAAATGGGCATAACCATAGGAGAAGGAATCGTCACTAGCGGTTGTTTAGGTGCCGTAGACTGCTTGTCAAAGTTTCCATAACAGGGTGGCATTGCACCATAAGGATGAGAAGTCTGATTAAGGCTAGCTTGTTCTTGTTTTGGCATGCTTGAAGACGTTTGGCTCTCCATGGGAGCCTTGCCCTCTCTCTTCACATGGTTCACGAACCCACTTCCTGACTATGTGAAGAGAGAGGTTCGATGGAGCAGCGGTGGATGTTGAGGGTTGGATAGAATTCCCATCAAGTTGGATCTTACCCTCCTCAACGAGGTATTGAAAAAAAATGCCTAAAAGCTATGCATCTGTTAGTGCTATACCCAACATAACGATGGAATTTGCAATATTTGTTGGGGTCATAGCCTAGAGGCTTAGGTTCTGGAGGGTAGGCAAGCCCATCATGTTTAATGAACTTTACTTGTCAAAGATAACCCGGTCAGCAAAAGAAGTCAATTGTCGACGCCTACGCTGGCCATTGCTTTGACCTGAACATTTGACTGTTGAACAGGAGCACTCTGGACTGTCGAAGCGATGGGAGCTACCTGGTGTGGCTGCTGATTTTGATGTTGTTGGGATGAAGGAGATAGATTTTTTTGCCCTAATTGGAGTGGAGCACAGGAGTCTTGTTGTGGAGATGGTTTACTCTGAACTTGAGATTGCTGGTAGGTTTGGGAGTGGAACTTTCTTTGCTGAGAAGCAGGTTGTTGCTGCTGGGTTGTCACAGCTTGGACGTTGTTCCATCTCCCCTACGTCCCCTTTGGTTGCCTTGAAGTTGCTGGGGAACAGGGAGGGTGAGAACATATAAGACTTATATAATTTTTAAAATCTTTTTCGGTATAGCTCCGCTCCCGGGATGGATGCAAGGAAAATGGATAGCGATCAATAGATACGAAGGGGAGGACAGGATATAGAATGGAACTAGATGGATGCTTGCATTAGCGGTGGAGGTGCCAGGAGATAAAGTCGTAGCCACAATCTGGAACATGCATGAAGCGACCGACTTTTTCGCGTGAGCTAATTCAGTAAGAAACCATATGGTTTAAGGATGAACAAAGAACTAGATGCTCTCTATCGTTCGACGGTAGGAATAGGTGGGAGTGAGACCGGAAGGAATTTACGCAAAAGCGGTGTAGCGCTGCTTGCTTGCATAATGAGTGAGCCGGGAAAGGGGAAGAGCTAGCTGACAATTCAGCATTTTTATATATTAAATCAATCCTTCACCTTCGGAATTGTGCTAGCCTCTATATCACGGGAAAGGGTAGAAGAGAGATGGGGCAACTACCTTTGGGGCCCTACCCAACCTAGATAGACCAACACCCCCGAACAGTGAATTTTGAATAGTAATAGCTCTCCCGGGTTCTACTGAAATATGAATTCAGCCTGGGAAGGCTTGCATCAGGCTCCGCAGCCAACCGCCCCGATTCCATCTTCCACCCCGATATATGGCAAACATACCCGGGGGGCAAACTATCTGTGTGGGGACATCCCTGGGCCGGAAGCGCTTTTCTAGCTGGGTGCCCTTAACACCGGGGTAGAGCTTCTTATCTCTCGAGTAATACGAATCGGCATGCGAAGGTTAACTGATCCTATCCCTACCAGAAGCTGCCCCTATCTCTAAAGGGGGCCCTTCCCCGTAATCCGGGGAATACATACAAGTGTCCCCGCCCCACTAATGGACTATGAGGGGGGCGTGGTCGCGGAGAAAAAGAACATACACTTGCCGGAAGTTACGAATAAAAACCTCATTCACATGCAGGTACAAAAAATCCTATGGTCTGAAGTTTACATCTGTGTTTTTGATAAATAGGGATGTAAAAAAAAGTTTTGAATTGTAAGAGTCCTTTTCAAGTTCTTAAGCCAAATCTAGAAAGATTTGAAATGTGTCTTTGTTGGATATTCCAATTCCCAGAAAGGGTACAAGTGTTATTATCTTACGTCTAGGAAGCGTTTGGTGTCCATGGATGTCACTTTGAATGAGGATATCCCTGACTTCTCTCCTGAGGGAAAGGCTATTCTCCACCATCACTCTCCTCAGGGGGAGTTGGAGGATGTTGAGGATAGCGCTGGTTTGCCGCTTGAAGAAAGCAATTGTTGGGCTCAAGCAGTCCCATTGACTAAGAAGGGGCGCATGGTTTGACAAATTCAGCAAAGCCTTACTGGACATAGGATTCAAAAGAAGTGACGCAGACCACACTTTGTTTGTCAATAAAAGGGAAGAAGGTCCAATTTTTCTTCTAGTTGATGTTGACGAAATCATCCTTACGGGAGATGATAGGGAGTCCACTTGAATGGGTTATGGGGGCTGAAGAACCATCTCATCTAAACAAGGTCTTTGATGTTAAAGACCTAGGTACTCTGAAGTCTTTCTTGGGAATAGAGGTAGCTCGTTCCAAGTCTGGTATATTCATTTCCCAGAGAAAGTACACCATGGGTCTCGTACTAACCATACTTCAATTATTTTAACTTGCATGCGGCGTTCACTTTAGGGTGAATACCCACTGGCAACCAAGCAACAGGGCCTTTCTTTCCCACCCCCACCCATAGTAAGGTAAGGGGTGGGGTGCTACCGAAACGACTTCTTTAGGCTCTCTTACTAGGGACATAGCTATAAGATCTACTACTAGTGCTTTAGCCATAGCCTTCCTTTGTCTCTGCAGGATCTATTGATGGATCATGAGCATAAGACTCTTCATCTTTTTAATTAATATACTTAGTTTTTTCCAGCTACATATGCTTCTAGTGCTAGATATGCATTTGGTTATGCTTTTTGCACCTATATGAATATAAAAGAAAAGATAAAAAAAAAAAAAAGAATTCTTTACTTTAAATTAAAGGAAGAGATCCTTTAAGGTAAGGAAGAATTGATTGAAGGGAATCAAAGAAGAGAGGAATTGGAGGAAACTGTCCAAGGAATAAAAACCACAGTTCCCACTCGAAACTACAAAACACGTGATTGAAAAACCAAAAGCACTAGCATCAGTGTTGTCCCACCACCGGAAGCAGAGGAAGCTAACCGAGTTGACTAAGAATCAGTCGTTTACCTCGACTTTGAACCCCAAAATATGCCTGTCTACCTCTATGAGGTAAAGCCAGGAGCAGTAAGTTCACCCCCAACAAAGCTATACTCCTTCTCTGCCAGTTCGAGTTACCATTGTTGATCCATCAGCTTCTGGGCTAGCAGAGTCAAACTAAAAAGGTGTACAAGTCACCTCTTCTCTTGGATATCCGATCGAGACATAATTGCAGTGGTCCGAACAGCAACTCCTGTGCCATATTCGAACCCACCAATAGCTGTGGGAGAGGCACCACCGCCGCTTAGCATATCCACTTCCAGAAGCAGATGGGAATGGAATAGAAGAAAAAAATCCAGTCGTTTATCCAAAACCAAAACCAGAATGAGGGCTTATTCTATTCACCGAGCGGAAGCAGCAGTTCCACCAGCAGCTCCAGTCGCGGTTGACCCATCATCATCTCGCGTCGCGTCCCTCTCGGATCGGGAGCCCGAAGCATACCTATAGTTAGTTCTTTAGCCCCCTGTTGCCAAAGCGAGCAGTCCCCCCAACTAGCATCTATTAGTTAAGGGGGTTGGGGTACGGGACGCAGAAGCATAGGGAGTGATAGCAGCAATTGATCCTGATCCGGTTAAAGACCAAGAGCATTCCTACGGGATTTAGATTAAGAACAACCAATGGTGGAGGCAGTTGATCTTAATCAGCCAGTTGCCAGATTCAGATGCAGATCGAATTGGACCCGTTCCAGCCAAAGTGAGCGCCTAGCGCGAAAGGTTGCTTTACTAATACTCTAGTAAGGGGCCTTTTCTTGCTCGTTAGCGCTGTTTTTTGATTGCAGGGGCGCGTCGTTAGCGCTTTACTAATAACATAGAAAGGGGCAAGCCAAAACCTACTCCTAACAAGTTGCTGAGTTCGGCTTTCGGGGCTACCTACTTTAGGGCTTATGTAATATATAAAGAAGAGCCCTCATTTGGCCTTTTTGTTTAAGGGCTGCTCGCCTTTTTGAATAGAAGGAAGTGGGATAGCGGAGGTGATTTCGGTAAACCGATGCATGAGCTGAGGCTCCCATGTCCCGCCGACCCTCCGAAAAAGTAAGGTCGTAAAACGGCTCATAGGGAGTCAGAAGCAAGCAGAGTAAAAGGCGGGTCAAACTCACATAAGCAGAGGGGGAGACACATTCATGAAAAGCGGGAAGCCGTGCCGTGGGGGACTGACAAAAATGGAATAGATCTGACTTTCGGATAAGAGTAGGAACATCTATTAGTCCGTATCGTGGGTCTACTTGTTACAAAAGGCGAACATCCCCATTCCAAAACATTCACATAGGTCCTCAGGCAGGCATCGAAAAGAAAGGGGACGAAAAGAGTCTATTTACCTTTACAATATTCCGGAATGTATCATGGCCCTATCTATTCATCTTTTTATTAAAAAAAAAAGAGTTCCGCATCTCCATCTCCTTTATCTTAAGGGGGAACAAATAGGCGTGGGGAAGAGGGAGAGGGGGGGGCTACGAGCCCTCTCCCGTTGCTGTTCCCGGACCGCCCATCCCTTCCTTCCCCTTCGCCCGGCCTGGTGAGGTCCGATGAGATCAGATCTCTCGAACGAAGTGAAGTGATAGGAAGAGAAGACTGCTGGTGGGAGATCTCTATTCATTACACCCCCTTGTATAGTAAGGGGAAAACGGAAGTGCGCTCCTGCGCACCAGCTGAAGGCGATCGGCAGTGAGGGAAGCTTACCTTATTATTAGAGAAAGGGGCAAGCCAAAACCTACTCCTAACAAGTTGCTGGATCGAAGTAGAACATTCTCCATCCGCCCGCCAGCAGCAGAGGGGGTTCGATTCCCGTTATACGCGATGTGGCGAAAAAGACTGATTCAACGAGATATGCCTTGCCTGCATTAAGATTTAAAACTTGTCGTCTACTTTCAGGAAATGTTCGGAACAGAGAACTTACAATAATACAACGCCGCATTCTCCGAAGATTGAGGAACAAGAAGAGATCTATTAAGAGAAAGATTTATCCGAGAGAAAATCTTAACAGTTACATCCAATCACAAACTACACGAAAGTTGCCCCTTTTTCATGGGGATTTACCCATCACAGAGATGCACAGAGGAACAGAACGAACTTCATATATCCCTTTTCTACTCAATCCAGAAACAAGATCGGACGTTATTCCGGTTCGTCTCCATTTTCGTGAAACTATTCCTCAAGCAAGGCAGCCGATAAGTCATCGAAGGGTTTGTGTGAATAATAGAATGGTAAGCATTACTCATTTGAAAGTTTCCCACGGTGATCTAATATCTTTTCAAGAAAATGACGCGAGAATCCGCGGTGAAGAAATAAGGAGATCTTTCTATATCGAAATATCAGTTGAAAAAATCATAGGCAAATTCCTGCCGGTAAGAATGTGGAGAAGAACCAAAACAGAATGGTTCCACCTACTCAAAACTAAGAGGGGATGCCGCCTACTACTAAAATCCTGGTTTTTGCAACAACGGTTGCGTTCTTCTATGCAAAAAGAATACTTAAAAAGAACAAAGAAGTTTGGATCCGAAAAAGTATGCTTAGGCAGTTCCTTCGCTGAGCACAACAGAATGAAGAGGAATTTGTATCATTTCAAATCCCTATTCTTATCGAAGAGAAGAAACGAGAAAAACCGAAATCTTCCTACTCGTCCTATAGTTTACAACTCTTATTTATATAGTAATTCGACCTATTGCTCCGCATCCCCCCAAAAGTTTACTAGGAAGAGAAGAAGAATCAAAAGGATCGAACTACCTACTCATTATTCGGAGGTGAATCATAGAACACCAAAAGCTGTGGTATTTTATGGACCTAACATAGGTCACATCCCTCACGACATAAGATTGAAAGATCCAAACCTTCCTCTTCGGAGCGGAAACGGACGTGGCCAAAACATATAAAGATCGGCGTAGTCGCTCATAGGGACATATCTATCCGGATAGAGGATAGTCTAGATCGATTTCTACCCATATAGATAGGTATCTCCGTGGATAGAGATAAAGATAGGGATCCATCTAGATCTTGATTCACTATTTCCATTTTTTTTCTTGATTCTGACCTTACTCTAACAAGTAAGCAAGTAAACTACCTTTTTGACGACAAGTTTTAAATCTTAATGCAGGCAAGGTATGAAGTGCTCGACTGAAAGGAGAGGAAACATCGTTTTTCAATTATTACTTGCTGGGTCGGAGCGTAGACGAGCGAGCAGAGCCCAGGATACAGGGAAGCCCGTCATAGAGCAGTCGACTAAAAGTAGAAGACTGCTGGCCTGAGAGAAGGCGGCCTCTCTCGGGAAACATGGCCCAATTTCTCTTCTTTCTTTTTGATTTCATTCAGTATCTCTGGAAATTTTTCCAGCCCATACTTTTCGGTAAAGTCCTCGACCGTACGGGCCATACGCTCAGGACCAAGAGCCCGCATCCCTTCCTCCTTTCGCAGACGATGTACTTCGTCTTGGATTTTGTTCTCTAGCCGGGAGAGGTTTGAAGACGCTCGACCAACGGGAGAGGTTTGAAGAGGATCCAGTCGTCGCTTTGTTTCCAAAGCTGAGCTTCCTCTTCTTCGGTCAAAGAAGGTAGGGCTTAGGTTCTTACACCACTAGAAGAGGCAGGACAGGATCCGTTGGCGGAGCCACCCTAGCATTGATTTCTGGGTCGGCCGTAAATGCCGGGTTGCTCTCCTTCTCCGACTCAAGTCGTCGCCTTACCGAAGAGGGTCCGACGTCGTCCCCCGGATCCGCTCTTCTTTTTCGGTAGGAAGGCTCGGCTGACGCACCTTATCCTGGAGAACGAGCTCCAATGGATTCCTCTCTTCCAGCTTTGTTTGAATTTTCCGCCGTCGTCACAAAAGCAAATCAAAGGAACACCAAAAAAAAAGCTACATACAAACGGTGGGAATTAGAAAGTTTGAGATGATCCCTAAGAAGACCACCTTATTTTCATTTGGTAGGAAAGTGGAAGAAAGCAGAATGCGAGCCTGGCTAAGAAAGAAATCCAGTATCGAAAGAAGTACCCGTTGCTCGAACTAGTGTTTTGATATTGGCTCCTTGGAATCCCCTTGATTTGTGTGCCTATGGGGAATCTCATAAAGAATTCAAGTGAAGTGGTGGATATCATTCCTGACAGGTTTAATACGCTGTACTGATCGGACTAGGCTGGCAAAGTCCTGTGCTGTGGTTTCTCTTTCTGTGCTTGCTATGAAGGTTTATGTGACACACATAGACTTGAATGCATGAGACACGGAAAGCCTTTCTCGCTCGTATCGAAGACCCACTCTATCGCTAGTCGCCTTGGACACCAAGAAGGTTCAATCTGAAAGAGAATAGAAAGGCGGGGGCTCAGCTCATCTGCGCAGAGGAAATAGGTTCCGAAAGCCCGAAAGCCACCTCCGATCGAGCTTTCTTATGCTTATGACTGGCATTCTCGGGGAACTCTTCAGGACACCTACAAAAACGAGTCTATTTGGCCAGAAAGACTTATTGGATTGGTTATTCGCCCACGTATTTCAAGAAGAGCCTTATATATTACTATATTACGTGCGAGTGAGGAGTTTCCCAAAACAAATACTGGGATTTCCTCAACCATAGTAGGAAGGTTCCCCGAAAGACTCTGTGCAGCTTCCAGCGCCAGGCTCATGTGGAAAGGCAACCTCTGGAATCTCCCACACTTCTCTAGTCTTGTACGTGAATCAAAGAAATAAGTATTTCACTTTCGTCCCTGCGGGATTTCTGACCTTGAATTCTTTCTGGGCATCACCCGCCTTCGGGAATATCCGTATACTTTTTTGAAAAGAATGAAGAATTGTAGCATGATTCGCCTACCTGGACTGATACGAATAAGGGTAGCTGACCCGTAGAAAGAAGGAAAGCCCAAAGGTAGTCGATATCCTCTGTACAGGGTAGGGCTTTTCACGATGGCACCGAAGCCCATATCTGGAACTTGAGAAAGCCTCCCGGGCCGGGTTGACTACGAAAGGAGTGGCGACAGAGGATCATCCACCTCTTTTAGATCTTTCACCGCGTCGCTGAGATTCAATGATTCCATCATAGGCCCTTTCTCTACAGCCTAGAGATCAATTAAGCTTTCGGGGCTCTGTAGAGATGGGAGCGGATTCAGTGAAATAGGAGGAAAAAGTGGTTCATCCGGCTATTCAAGGGATATTCTAAGAGGAAAGTACGCTATTCGTCGGTGAGGGATCTATGGTAGCTCGTCTATCTCTTAGCATCGATGGCAGGCCTACTTTTTACAGCTTGAGACTTCCGGTTGGAATCCAGGAATCGTGGACTAGAGCCCTTATTCTAGGTCGATGTGCCACCAATACATTCTACCTTTGAAATCTGGCTTTACCTGGGCCGCTTCTCGACCGAGATCCCTTCGATGGATGTCACCGTGCTTGTCTCTTCTCAACTGGATTTGGCTTCTATTTAAGACTTATTGAATATTGAATCTAACTACTAGCATCGGTCCCTTCCACTCGGCAAAGACCCCTCTTTCGTTCGAGCAAAGGACGCCTAACCTGAAAGAGGCTCGGCGAGACCTCGATGCGAAAGAGCTAGATCAGTAGTTTATCTGGGACGAATTCCTACTTACTTTTCTTAGTAATGGTAACGAAGGTATGCCAAGGGAAGCTCGGGCCAACCTATGTCTCAGTAGCTGCCCGAGAAAGGACCACTCAATCCAGACAGGTTCTCGCAACTGCCTTTCAAACAGGACCTCGAGAGGCAAGCCATGGAAGTACCGCTAGGTAGGGAGCGAGCTCCTACTTCATTGGATGTCTGATCAAAATGGGGGCTTCCAACTGAGATTCATGAAGAGAAGAGAGGACCCGACGTCACAACCCGTGTCGAGCCTATGAAAGAGTATGCCCGAGTGGAACTGATAAGATCAAAAGACCCGACGGAGCAGGAAGTGACCAAGTGCAGTTGACTAAAGAACCTGCCCCGTCTATCTCATCGAGATCTAGAGGATGACACCTGACCCCTAAACGGATTAAGATCAGCTTCGACCAAACCATTGGTCTACTACCGGTTCTTTACAAGGGCCGGGCCCACTATGAAATACAGTGGTACGTGAGTCGGAGTTTGAAGCGGGGAGGATAATACGGAATTTCTTTTTCAAAGCTGGAATGTCTCAAACTAGGTGCAGGCCAATTGACCAATGCTTGGGGGATCCCCTTTCCCATTTCCTCCGCCCTGAATAGAAGCCTGTAGCGCCTCTCTCAGATAATCAATCTCTACAACGGGAATGAAGGAAGGGTTGATCTAGGCTTGTCCCATGCTCTGGCATCCCCGCGGACCAGATGCCGAAATCGAAATTGACCCTTTCCGAGGTCAAAGACTAAGGCAAATCGGGCTTTTCTCGATCAGGTCCTCTTTTCCCATCCTTAAGGGACACTGACTTAATAGCCGAAATCCCCTTGAAGCATCAACATCTCATCTTGTCGAGGTACCTCTATGGAGTGAAACCTTCATTGAAAGACTAATGATCGGGATAGCCCTGCTAGCGAAGGAATGCATCCAACAGTGTTCTGTCTCATTGGTCCTCTCATGCCAGAATTTGCTCATAAATAAACTTTGTTCTCCCGGAAATCACTTCAATTATAATACATGACTTATGTTACTTCGATCTGATACCTCTCGATTCAGAGAGGAAATGCGCATTTGTATCATTTTTAGTCTCCCCATCTCGATCTCTACTAATTGGATATGGGACTGGTTGTGAAGGGAAGCTTTATGGGAGAAAGGAGGAAAAGGTCAGGCTAGTAGCTAAAGGCTTGACTCAAACATATGGGATAGATTACGAGGAAGCCTTTGCCCCGGTAGCCAAGATGAAGTCTGTTCGTCTCCTGCTCTCTATTGCTGCGAATCGAGATTGGCCTCTGTTCCAATTAGATGTTAAAAATGCCTTCCTGAACGGGGACCTACAGGAATAAGTTTACATGAGTCCTCCACCCGGTTGTGTAAGGGGGAGGAGAACAAGAGAGGTCAACTGGAGTGGAAGCCAAACGACGGGGCCGAGAATCTGTGATCGATCCGAAGAACCACTGCCAGATACGATTCTGCTCCCCCTTCGTACTACCAAAAAATGCGATTCTTGCCCGGCTTTCTTTCGGCTTAAGAAGGCTGCGGTGAGAATGAGGATCACTTCGGAACTCTAGGAAAATGGGCGTTTTAGGGCGGGATCTAAAAGTTCTCCAACGTGTTGCGGAGCCTTCGGCCGTGAGAGGGTCTTTTGGCTTCCTCAGGGCCGTGTGAAGCTTAGCTTGCTTTAGCAGCCACGTGATGATTCAAGGTTCGTGGTAGGCTTAGGAGCTGGGCGAAGCGGTAGCGAAGCTCAGGTGGTGATGCAAGTGCGCGGTGAGCGTAGTAGCCCCCTCGGGCATGCTCTTTGTACAACCAAGCGAAGAGCTAGTGAGGGCCGGAATGGAATATCGTATGTAGTGTAGAATCGGATCTGAAGCTCTTTACTAGGATTGGAACAAGCGAGGAACGAGTGACCACAAGCTCCGCTTAAGCGCTCGACATGCAGTTAGCTTAAAACATGTTCATCATGTGGCCGAGCGAAGCGCACCTGTGTGAAGCAGCCTAGCATCACTTTAGATAGGAGCAGAATGGATTACTTACAACTGAAAGTAAGTTCTTCGGATCGATATATCGTACGACGTAATGGAGATCTTGGTCTAGATCCGGTGGTTCGCAGAATTCGGGACCTAACGATGTTCGATTCGTCACATGAACGGGAGCGGACGATTCCCTCGTCTCTCCCTTTTCGGGGAATGGCTGCAATCACAAGCAAGTGATTGAATGAGTGGGGGGCTCCGAAAGCACATGCGGGATAAGCAGGTGTTTCAGGAGACGGTCTAAAAAAGGGTCCGGTCTAGAAAGAAAAGAGAACTCTCAACAAGCTGGAACTAATCAAGATCAATAGGAAGCTAGGAATTAATTTATTGACAAAGTTCATGCCACGACGATCTATATGGAAGGGCAGTTTGTTTTGTTGATGCATTCCTGTTGAAAAATGGTTTTTTTTTTAATTAATTCTCCAACTCCGGATGAGAAAGAGGCCTCCGGCGCCTTTTTTGAAGACTTTTTTTTTGCCGGGAAAAAAACCTTTTTTTGGTGCCCCTCCAAGATCCCCGGTAAACTCGGGCTCGGGGGGCCTTTGCCTTCATTTCTGGAAGAACACGAGGTCACCTCTTCTCTTCATCAATAGAAAGGAACGCAAGAAAAAATGTTGTGAACTCCCCCAAGAAAAAATAGCGGTAAGTGATGAGGGGGCGGCTTTTTTCTTGTGGTAGTAATTGCGAACTCATTCCATTTTTGGAGGATTCGTTCCCTGTTCCTGCGGCTGAGAAGCCTCAAGCTCCGCCCCCCTTACTCTAACTCTATAAAAAAAGCCCTAAACCCTTACTCTAACAAGCAAGCAAGTAAACTACCTTAGTACA